CCTTTCCAAAAAAAATCAATACACCAAGCACTACGCTTAGATTTATTGGATTTGTTGCTAAAATATCGGTATTAAACCCGAAACTCCCAGCAGATGGCCAGTGACCCGCGGAAAGAAAAGAATCGGTTACATTTTTCATAGGATCTCCTCTTTAAGATAGACTAATTCTCTATTTTTCGGTTTTTTTTTATCTTCTCCCCCCAAAAATTCTATTGGATTAAGACGGGAAGTCATAAATCAGGGGGGAAGGAAGAAGGTGAATAAGTATAATAATTCCTCATCCTCAAATTATTCCTTACCATGGTTATTGTCCCAACGAATAAAAGTAATTGTAGGAATTAACTCTTGATATAAATTTCAATTCGCACAAGCAAATAGAAAGCCCAGAACAGTAAGAAAAACACATTTTTTTGAGTATTTAGTATTCAGATGAAAGATTAAACAAAAGGATTCGCAAATAAAAGCGCTAATGCTACAACTAATCCATAAATGGTTAAAGCTTCCATAAAAGCCAGACTAAGTAATAAAGTCCCTCGTATTTTTCCCTCTGCCTCGGGCTGTCTCGCGATACCTTCTACAGCTTGACCCGCAGCAGTCCCTTGGCCAACCCCAGGTCCAATAGAAGCAAGACCGACGGCCAACCCAGCAGCAATAACAGAAGCAGCAGAAATAAGTGGATCCATAATAAATTCCTCATACCAAAAAAAAAAAGATTAATGATACTTAATGATCCAATAAACCAAAAAATTATGACTTAATTATTGCATCGAAAATATTTATTAAGTCGAAGGAACTAAGAGATCCGAATTAAAGTATAATAGTATTGAAGATTGAATCAAAGGAACTAAGAGATCCGAATTAAAGTATAATAGTATTGAAGATTGAATCATTAGAACTACTTCGATATCTATTTTGTAACTCCTAAATTCCTCATTTTTGTAAATTCATACGACTTTTGTTCTTTTTTAGTTATGAACCCTTTTTTGAATTCTTCATGCGATTTTTGTTGATTTAGTCTCTTTCTTTATTCAATTCCCATATTATATATTATAGACGAAAAAAGAATTCGATTTGAATACTTATTCAAAATTCACATTAAATGGAGTAAGTTCTATCTAAAAGATAGAACTAAGCTCAGATAGAACTAATTACAATCTCACATATACATGCGTTTCTTTCATAACGTAAACCAAAGAAATTGTTTTTCGAACCATCTTCAAATTAAAAAATTGAATTCATTTGAAATTGATTTTTCGTTTATTTATAAATATTTATTTATTATGAAATAATTTATTTTAGTTATTATTTAATTTCTTTAATATTTCATTTTTCTTTCTATTATCTTGTTTTTTATTCATTTAAATAAAAAAAGTCAATGATGACCTTCCATGGATTCGCCTATATAAGCCGCAGCTAAAGTTGCAAAAATAAGAGCTTGAATACCGCTTGTAAATAATCCAAGGAACATGACAGGTATAGGAACTACTAAAGGTACTAAAGAAACAAGAACAACAACTACTAATTCATCCGCTAGTATATTTCCAAAGAGTCGAAAACTAAGTGATAAAGGTTTTGTGAAATCTTCTAAAATATTAATGGGCAAAAGGATTGGAGTTGGTTGAATGTATTTACTAAAATAACCTAATCCTTTTTTAGTAAGACCGGCATAGAAATATGCTACTGACGTAAGCAAAGCTAAAGCAACGGTAGTATTTATATCATTTGTAGGTGCGGCTAACTCCCCCTGAGGTAACTCTATGATTTTCCAGGGTAAAAGCGCCCCCGCCCAATTAGAAACAAAAATAAAGAGAAACATAGTTCCGATAAAGGGAACCCACGAACCATATTCTTCTCCAATCTGAGTTTTGCTCACGTCTCGAATAAATTCAAGGACATACTCGAAGAAATTTTGACTCCCAGTGGGAATGGTTTGTGGATTTCGAACAGCTATAATAGCTGAACCTAATAAGATAGCAATTACAACCCAAGACGTAATAAGTACTTGGCCATGGACTTTAAAACTTCCTATTTCCCAATAGAAATGTTGGCCCACTTCCACACCAGATAGATCGTAGAATCCTTTTAGTGTGCTGATGGAACATAATAGAATATTCATATAGCCCTCTGAAACAAATCAAATTTGAAAAGGAATTATTTTGATTCAACCATCTCTTTTTCAAGTTGCCCACTTGAATTGTATTTTTTTTTTGGATAACAACTAATCACATAAAATCCACAACGATTTTTATCATATGTTTTCTGTGATTTTTATGTTATACGATTCAGGAATAGAAAGCGATTACATAAATCTCGGGAATTCAAAAAAGAAATTATATCTCTTATTATTATTAAATATTAAAATTAATCAAGGATTTCGTATATAGCTAGAACGTCCCTCACAAATTGCAAATACTAATTTGTTAAGAATTAACCGAATTGAAGCTATAGCGTCATCATTCGTTGGAATCGAAAGATCTGCGAGATCCGGGTCACAATTTGTATCAATTAAACAAATCGTTGGAATTCCCAAAATGATACATTCTCGGAGAGCTGTATATTCTTTTTGCTGATCAACGATTATTACAATATTTGGTAACCCCGTCATATAGTTAATCCCACCCAAACATGTTTGCAAGTGGGATAACTGTCTCTTCAACACGGCCGCGTCTCTTTTCGAAAGACGGGTGAGCCCCCCCGCCTTTTGTTCGATTTTCAGGTCTCTGAACTTATGAAGTCTCGTTTCTGTAGTGGCCCAGTTCGTTAAAATACCACCGAGCCATTTTTTATTAACATAATGACACCGAGCCCGTATTGCAGCTCGTGCTACTGAATCAGCTGCTTTATTTTTGGTACCAACAATTAAAAATTGTTTTCCCTGACTTGCTGCATCAAAAACTAAATCACAAGCTTCTGATAAAAAACGGGCAGTTTTAGTAAGATTTGTAATATGAATACCTTTACGTTTTTCAGAGATATAAGGTGCCATTCTCGGATTCCATTTTCTAGTACCATGACCAAAATGAACTCCGGATTCCATCATCTCTTTCAAATTAATGTTCCAATATCTTCGTGTCATTTCTCCTACGCCTTCTCTCTCTCTCTTCTTGTCTTATAAAAAAAAAAGAGAGACGAGGTACCCTGAACAAAATTGTTCCGATGGAACCTTATTATTTTACCGGAGATTTTCCGTTTCTACACGAGCTAAGCCGTTAATATTCTTCTATTCGTTAGTATCTTTATTACATTACTACTATACTATTAATAGTAACAAACCCTACCAAAAATAGTGAAAACTTAGGAATTATGAAATCCTATAAATAAAGGATTTTTCTGAGGGATCATGCAAATTCCTTGAAATGAAAGAGGAAGAATCAAAAAATTCTCTGTGGTAGAACAAAATATCTCTCACTTCCCCCCCAAATAAATTATTCTTTTTTGTTTTCAAATAAATGGTATTATGTTGCCGTGAAAAGCGCATTAATCCTTTGAATCCGGTACCAACGGGTATCATACTCCCTAGAACAACATTCTCTTTCAAACCTTTCAACCAATCGATACGACTCCTGAGAGCAGCTTTTGCTAAAACTCGAGCAGTTTCTTGAAAACTAGCTTCAGATATGAAACTTTGAGTATTAAGAGATGCTCGAGTTATTCCCAATAATATGGCTTGGTAATAAATCGCTTCTTCCAAAGCGCGTCCTGCTCGTTCCGCTCGCAACAATCCAATAAGTTCTCCAGGTAAAAAAACATTAGACATTCCATCTTCGGAAACCAACACCTTTGATGTTATTTGACGTACAATAATTTCTAGATGTCTATTATGGATCTGTACCCCCTGAGATCGATAAACCTTTTGGATCTTATTAACCAAAGAGATCCGACTTTGCACTATAGTTAGCTCAGCACCAACCAAAAATGTCCAAGGAATTCCCAGAGTTCGTGTTATACGCGCGTTCCAACCGTCAACTCTTCTTTCTAGGTTCATCGATATTGAATTAATTGAGCGCACTTCTAACACTTGTTCCACTTTTGGCAGGCCCTGGGTTATATCACCAGATCTTGATTTTTCATATATAAATGTAACTAATGTATCGCCTTCGCAAAGGATTTTTCCATAATGACCATGAAGAGTTGCTCCTGGAGTGGTCAAATAAGGATTAGCGGATCTTATTACTAGCGAGTCGACTTGAACAATTATAACTTGACCCGATTTTAGGTGTGGTCCGTTTTTGGCTATACATAGATTTTCAAAAATAAGCTGTCCCAAGCAAATTATTGTGGATCTTTCTTCATCATAATTATGATGAAGAAAATCCCAATTCAAGTTGAATGGGTTCAAAATGATGTTACTGCACGGATTGGGATTATAAACTCCCCCCTTTTCATCCATTAAATAATATTTACTTTGAATTACTTGAACAGTCCATTTTAAATTGTCAAGCTCAAGTTTCAAATAGTTAGTTAATGAGATATGATTATGAGTTATACAATGGTAAAATAAATAAGAAGAAAAAGTCGAAATTTGAAGAGCTGTTCCTAAAGGGCCCAACGAATTCCTAAGTAAAAGGAGAGGATCTCTTTGAATTCTTTCTTTTATCACATTGTTGAATGGACCCATTCGAAAACAATTAGGTGATGATAAAATTATCGAAGATTGGAATTCCTTATTTCTATTCAATAACGTACTAGTAGTTCCTTGATTTTGTCTAAGTGATTGTTGGATTTTTGCCTTGAGATAAAATGGATTTTTATTGGTATTGGCCCACTCTGACGCATTTTCATAGATGAATCCAGAACTTGAAGAATCATTCCTTTTTCGGATATACGAACTATGAGATTTCACTAAGTTGATTCGTAAGAAATCTCGAATCAGACCTTTTGTACTTACTTCAACAAAATAGGGATGAGCCTCCTCAACAGAAGCACTTTTTTTTTCTTGGGCAAAATCCAGGACTAAACAAGTGCGAATTAATTGAATACTTGGGTCAGAAATACCCAAA